GGGTCGAAGCACTAAAAGAAAAGGCCCGGGAAACGCGGCGGCATAGGAACCACGGGACCCAAACCTAGTAAAGGGAAAAGGGAAGATAGCTCCTGCGCACCAGCTGAAAAAGCCCTTTCCCCTTTCTCTAAGTTGTTGGTAAGCGAGAAAACTACAAGCGCGTTAGCTAGCAAAGCGGACTCTATACAAGCGCGCTAGCTTGTAGTTTGAGAGCCAGCAAGCTACGGCGAGAAAGCCAGAGCGAGCAAGCAAGCGTAGGTGCTGAAAGCCTACGCGCGCGTCTCGGCGGATTCTTGTTTTGTTGCTAGCGCGCGTAGGCTCGATAGAGTTCGCTTGCTCTCTGGCGCGCGTAGGGTCGGTCGTTCCTCCCCTGAACTTGCTCCCCTACGCTTGCTCGCTCCGGCTTTCGAGCCTACGCTTGCTCCAACCTATACGAAGGACTTTTGAAGCCCTTTGTATGGCTTGGGTTGCTGGATACGGGATCCTCGTAGTAGGCTGGACCAACATCCAGCCGAGAGAGGGCAGCCTTTAGAAGCAAGAGGTTGGGAAACCAAGAGAACGCTTCGCGTTTTCTTATCTTCTTCCCGCCCGCGGAGTAGCACAAAAAGAGGGATGAGCTTTATTGACCCAATGAGTTACCTATAATAATACCTGGGGATCCGCGCACTGTGAAAAGAAAGGCTGACGCGACGGGAAACCGGCCACTAGTTACAAAGCTCCAATAAGGTCTCGAGAGAGCTATCACAGTCAGGTGCGAAGCAATTAGCCCCTATTTGGTTAGTACCCCTCTTCCAATTTAGGGGGTTGAGGCGAGAAATGGCTTGATGAACCGTTCCCTTCGCCACGCGCCGGCCCCATTCACGTGCAACTCGTAGAAGCTGTAAGTACACAGTGCCCCGCAACTATGAATAGTATAGTGGGGTTGAAGCACGAGAGTGTCCGCCCATTCTTTCAAGTAGGCCACTTTTTCCGGAACGCAGTCCGGGATAACCGTGACCGTGTATATATATAAATAAAGAAATTTGGAAGCTGTCATTTCGAAATGTCCGCTTCAACCGCTCTTTCACCTCCCAGCAAGCGTAGGCTAGAACGGAGCGAGCAAGAGAGCAAGCGTAGGCTAGAACGGAGCGAGCAAGAGAGCAAGCGGCGAGAAAGAGCAAGCGGAGGCGGAGGCGAGAAAGAGCAAGCAAGCTCCGGGGAGCAAGCGAACTCTATCGAGCCTACGCGCGCTAGCGACAAAAGACGACGCGCGCTCCGGCTTTCAAGCCTCCGCTTGCTCTCGTGCGCGCGTAGGGTCGTTCCTCCCCAGCAAGCGTAGGCTTGAGCTCGAAAGCCGGAGCAGCAAGCGGAGGCTAGACCGGAGCGAGCAAGAGAGCAAGCAGAGGTCCGAAAGGACCCGAAGCGCGCCAAAGAGCAAGCGTAGGGTCCGAAGGAGAGCAGCAAGCAATGCGGACTCTATACGCGCGCACTAGCGCGCTCTTTCGAGCCTCCGCTTGCTCTTTGGCGCGCTTCGGGTCCTTTCTCCCCAGCAAGCGGAGGCTCGAAAGCCGGAGCGCGCTAGTGCGCGCGTAGTTTTCTCGCTGGCTCTCAAGCCTCCGCGCGCTAGTGCGCGCGTATAGAGTCCGCTTCGTTCGCGTCTGCGCTCTTATAAACGCCGCGCGCTCAGGAAGGGTCTTTTGAACTTCTTAAGTGCGCGCATACTACGTTTTCTCGCATGCTCTCAATCCTACGCGCTTTTGTCGCTAGCGCGCTCTCCGTTTTCTCGCTTTCTCCGTTTTCGAGCTTTACCAAAAATGTCTTTCTTGTACTTCAGGGGCAAAGAGAAGCGCTTTTGCTACTGAGAAAGCGAACGGTCAGCGCAAAGGTTCAAGACTTAGCCGAACGTTAGAAAAGCGTCATTCTCGTAGCGAGGCGCTTCGAGTTAACGAAAGGCTGTAGTAGCGCTGAAGCCCTATGTGCTATAATGCTGAGCCAAGGACGCTCCGCCTTATCTATAGAAAGAGTCAACTGAGTTCTGAACGAATTAGCTCCTTGGTAATGGCTCAATCTATAGATAGAAAGCCCTATGATGGGAAACTACCACGTTAGGTCTGGAGAGAGATGGGACCGGTTATAGTTTAGGGGGAGGAGATGCAAGCTTTTTCTTTCAATAGCCGGTCAAATGACTACAGGATCATCGGTCTACTCTACCTCAATTCACCATTTCGAACTTTATACAGAAGGTTTTTCCGTACCAAGTCCTTCTACCTATACTGCAGTTGAAGCACCTAAAGGAGAATTTGGTGTCTTTCTGGTCAGTAATGGAAGCAATCGTCCCTACCGTCGTAAAATAAGAGCACCTGGCTCTGCCCATTCACAAGGACTCGATTCTATGTCCAAACATCACATGCCAGCAGATGTGGTCACCATCATTGGTACTCAAGATATTGTGTCTGGAGAGGTGGATAGATAGGATTGCTAGTTGCTCGATCAGGACCCTAGCTTTATTGCGAGCCAAAAACCTTCATTTTTCAATTATTACTTGCTGGGTCGGAGCGTAGACGAGCGAGCAGAGCCCAGGTAAGACGAATCTGTTTACTTTTTTTTAGTTATCTTCCCGACCAGCAAGCTCCGGGTCCGAAAGGAGAGCGAGCAAGCGAGAAAAGGTAGTATTCGCGCAGACGCTCTCGAGAAAAGGTAGAGCGCAGACGCTCTCGAGAAAAGGGAGAGCGCAGACGCGAACGAAGCGGACTCTATACGCGCGCACTAGCGCGCGGAGGCTTGAGAGCCAGCGAGAAAACGGAGCGCGCACTAGCGCGCTCCGGCTTTCGAGCCTCCGCTTGCTCTTTGGCGCGCTTCGGGTCCTTTCGGACCGGAGCTTGCTCTTTGGCGCGCTTCGCTTCCAGCGCCTACGCTTGCTCTTTGGCGCGCTTCGTCCTTCGGACCCTACGCTTGCTCTTTGGCGCGCTTCGCTTCCAGCGCCTACGCTTGCTCTTTGGCGCGCTTCGTCCTTCGGACCCTACGCTTGCTGGGGAGGAACGACCCTACGCGAGCAAGAGAGCAAGCGGAGGTCCGGAACGACCCTACGCGAGCAAGAGAGCAAGCGGAGGTCCGGAACGACCCTACGCGAGCAAGAGAGCAAGCGGAGGTCCGGAACGACCCTACGCGAGCAAGAGAGCAAGCGGAGGCTCGAAAGAGCGCGCGTCTGCGCGCGTATAGAGTCCGCATTGCTTGCTGCGTAGGCTTTCTATTCTATTAGAGCCTACGCTTGCTCGCTTGCTCGCTCCGGGTCCTGTATCCCCAGCAAGTTCAGGTCCGGTCCGGAACGACCGACCCTACGCGCGCCAGAGAGCAAGCGAAGGCGCTGGAAGCGAAGCGCGCCAAAGAGCAAGCGGAGGCTCGAAAGAGCGCGCTAGTGCGCGCTCCGTTTTCTCGCAGGCTCTCACGCCGGAGCGCTTTTCTCGCTAGTGCGCTCTCCGTTTTCTCGTTCGCTAGCGCGCTTGTATTTCCGTTTTCTCGCTTTCCGTTTTCTCGCTAGCGCGCTTTCCGTTTTCGAGCTCCCCGCAACTTCAACCAAAGCTATATCTTAAACAGAATAAAGCGAAGGAGACCCACTTCCCACTTCTCCTTCCCCGCCCCATTTCTGGGGCGGGCCTCGCCTTTGAAGGCTACATTCGATCCCAAATATGTCAATTCTGAATCGACAATCCAATGAAGGGGCCCGCCTTTCACCTCTACGCCCGTCTTCTAGTTGTAAAGTAAAGCTCCTTACTTTTTTTGTGAAGACCGGATTGGGTGGCTTGCTATATAGCACTCTCTTTCATTCCATGTTGAGAGTAGACCTGGAAGGAGCAAGCGGAGGGTCCGAAGGAGAGCGAGCAAGAGAGCAAAAAAAGAATAAAGTAGGCTCGAAAGCAAGCGGAGGGGCTGGAAGCGGAGCGCGCTAGCGTACTTGTAGTTTTCTTGCTAGCGCGCGTAGGCGTGAGAGCCAGCAAGCGAACTCTATCGAGCCTACGCGCGCGGATTCTTGTTTTGTTGCTAGCGCGCTCCGGCTTTCTATCGAAAGCCTACGCTTGCTTTCTCGCTAGCGCGCTTGTATTTCCGTTTTCTCGCTAGCGCGCTTTCCGTTTTCGAGCTTGGCTCGGGTCTGCATCCGAGTTCTGTATTTCTTCCTTTATATTTGACCGGGGTTTCCATACGTGAGGTCTCTCGGAGGGAGTGGATTCCTAAGAATACTTTGCTTGCCGTTCTTTTCTCTTTTTTTGTCTTACCACTATCACTTTGAAAGCCGGGCCGGTTTTTCCCCACTACCCAATTACGTTACGACCACTCAACAAACTTGGTTGACGAACATGGTTTATGCGCCGCTAATGTAGCGGCTTGTCGAGCATTTGACAAACTCACACCATCCATTTCAAATAGGATTTGTCCCGTGGACACACGAGCAATCCAACCCGTCGGATTTCCTTTTCCTCTTCCCATTCTGACTTCTGTAGGTTTCCCGGTAATAGGGAGATCTGCGAGAACTCTTACCCATATCTTACCATTTCTTCGGGATTGTCCGCTCATAGCACGATGGAAGTGTCCGATTGTAGCCCGACGCGCTGCTTCAATGGCTCGATATGAAAGACGACCAGCTCTACAACTTTGAGTTCCATATCTTCCATAACTAAGTTGTATACCATCCGTTTTGCAACCTCTACTACATTTGCCTTTACGATATTTTTTATATTTTGTACGTTTCGGATATAGCACGTCCCTTTTGACTATATGAAATCCACACTTTGACACCTAAGATTCCGTAACGAGTAGATACTTCCGCAGGAGCATAATCGATTTTCTGGTTAAATACATTACGAGATGTTTTTCCATACTTTCCGCATTCAGTTCTAGCAATTTCTGCACCTTCTGATCGACCTGAACAGAGAGTCACTCTTACCTAAACTCTCCCTCCGAAATGGAGTAAGAGATACCGAAAATAGAGGACCCTTATTCGGTAAGCATCCCTGATCAGAGGTACC